TCGCATCGCGATACCTATCGTATCTGCTTGACCTTTCATAAGCGGGGACAGAACGAAACGGCCATAATAAAGACGCTTACTGTCTGTTCTTGATTCAACACACTTCCACTGTAGTGTTCGAGTGGATACTGCTACTTCTTCTCGAACCATACTAATATTATTGTTTGATCAGATCATTGAATCATTTATTTCTATTGCAATCCATTCCATTTTTATTTCTACACACGTCTTTTTTTAGGAGGCCTACATCCATTATGTGGCATAGGGGTTACGTCACGTACGAAACTTAATAGTATACCACTTCTACGAATGGCTCGTAATGCTGCATCTCTTCCGAGACCAGGGCCTTTTATCATGACTTCTGCTCGTTGCAGACCCTGATCCACTGCCGTACGAATAGCATTTCCTGCTGCGGTTTGAGCAGCAAATGGTGTCCCTCTTCTTGTGCCTCTGAATCCACAAGTACCAGCGGAGGACCAAGAAACCACCCGACCTATTACATCTGTAACAGTCACAATGGTATTGTTGAAACTCGCTTGAACATGAATAACTCCTTTTTGTATTCTACGTCCATTCTTACGTGAACCAATTCTTGGTATAGCTTTTGTCATATTTTATCATCTCATAAATATGAGTCGGAGATATACGGATATATCCATTTCATGTCAAAACAGATCCTTTATTTGTACATCGGACCGTTTAGAAAGTCCCTTGTTAGAAAGATTACCCCTGTCTCTGTTTATGTTTCGGATTGGAACAAATTACTATAATTCGTCCCCGCCTACGGATCAGTCGACATTTTTCACAAATTTTACGAATGGAAGCCCTTATTTTCATATTTGTTATTCCTTAATTCCAAATATACTCCTTGGAAGAAAATAAGTCTCTTGAAATTTTGAACCTCGAATTGTATTCCCATGAAAGGAATGTTTAAATTCAAATAAAAAGCCGCCTAATCATTCGACTCTTTGTTGCGAAGTCTATAAATTATACGTCCCCTAGTTGAATCATAACGACTTACTTCGATTTTGACTCTATCTCCTGGTAGTATCCGGATAAAACTCCGTCGGATCCTCCCCGAAACATAACCTAGAATCAGATCTTCATTGTCTAAACGAACTCGGAACATACCATTGGGAAGTGATTCAGTAATTAAACCTTCGTGAATCAATTTTTGTTCTTTCATTCCAGGTAACCCCCTTGAAGTATCAACTAATGGAGGAGGAGTAATAGTAGACAATTCGTCTTTCCTCTCTTTTTCCCAAATAGCAAGTTACGGATCAAATTCGGATACCAGAAGGATCACCAGATATAATACAAAATTTCTCCCCCAATTCTTTCTAGTCGAGCTTCTCGATCTGTCATTATACCTCGAGAAGTAGAAAGAATTACGACCCCCATTCCACCTAAAATCCTAGGAATTCGTTGATGGTTGGAATAGATTCGTAGACCGGGACGACTGATACGCTTTAAAATATTTCTATATGTTCCTTTCCTATTCCTTCTATGTCGCAGGGTTGAAACCAAAAAATATTTGTTGTTTTCCCTATGTTTCCTAACATTTTCAATAAACCCTTCTTGTAGAAGTATTTTCACAATGTTTTCGGCGATATTAGTAGATGCTATTCGAACCGTTCCTTTTTTATCCATGTTAGCATTTCTTATAGAAGTTATTATATCGGCAATAGTGTCCCTACCCATGACGAACTAAAATTATGGGTGCCTTCCAGTTTTGATATAATCAACATGTTCCTTTTTTTTTTTCATTTTTTCTTATTTATTTATGAATTATTAAAGGTATATGCGTGAGACACAATCTACTAACGTAATCTATTTCAGAGACCTGACTATACTCTATCACGGTCTCATCTACTAGTATTTATAAGACTTCAGGAGCTAATGAGACTATTTTAGTGAAATTCAACTGTCTCAATTCCCGCGCGATCGCTCCAAAAACTCGAGTTCCTTTTGGATTTCCTTCTTGATCAATGACAACTGCTGCATTGTCATCATATCGTATTATCATACCGTTGTCGCGTTTGAGTTCTTTACATGTACGTACAATTACAGCTCTGATCACTTCTGATCTTTCGAGAGGCATATTGGGCACTGCTTCTTTGATTACAGCAACAATAACGTCACCAATATGAGCATATCGTTGATTACTAGCTCCTATGATTCGAATACACATCAATTCTCGAGCCCCGCTGTTGTCCGCTACATTCAAATGGGTCTGAGGTTGAATCATATCATTTTTTTTTTGAATCTGCTCTTTCAATGCAAAAGGCAAAGGAAAAAGAGAGAAATATTGTCTGCCCAGAAATCCAAAAATCTGCGATTGTATTTTTCATCACAAATACCCTTCACATACCTATCACGCGATAATGAATTGAGTTCGTATAGGCATTTTGCACGCAGCTATTGAAATAGCTGCTCTGGCTACAGTTTCTGATACTCCGCCCATTTCATAAAGTATTCGACCGGGTTTAACGACAGATACCCAATATTCGGGAGATCCTTTCCCCGAACCCATACGTGTTTCGGTAGGTCTTACTGTAACGGGTTTGTCGGGAAATATACGTACCCATATTTTTCCACCACGGCGTGCATATCGTGTCATTGCTCGTCGTCCTGCTTCTATTTGTCTAGATGTGATCCAAGCGGGTTCAAGTGCCTGAAGAGCGTATCTGCCGAAACAAATATGATTGCCTCGATAAGATATTCCCTTCATTCTTCCTCTATGTTGTTTACGGAATCTGGTTCTTTTGGGGTTATAGTTGATGGTTGTTTCTCAATCCCATCTCTACTGCAGAACCGGACATGAGAGTTTCTTCTCATCCAGCTCCTCGCGAATGAAACGATTCAATAATATTACGTATATGTATTTATTGAATGAATAATACACTGAATCATGGAATTTATTGATATTTAATCTGTCACACGGGAAGCCGTATAGTATATAGTATATACGGCTAGACGGATATTTCTATTTTATTTATATGGGATAATGCCTTTCTTTTGAAAATGAATCCTTGACCTTTACCGAATCTGTCAAAATACTGCAATCCAATAATGGTTTCGCGGGCGAATATTGACTCTTTCCATATTTGCTTCATTCGTAGGGTGAACCCATGACCTATCAGAAGAAATTAATTGGTTCCTGGTTGATTCCGCCATCCCACCCAATGAATCATTAGGATTCGTTTTCAATAGAATCTTCCGCAGTCACAGGTTTCGTCGTTCCCATAGCTTTTCCATTAATGGCTAGGCCTGAACTATGCAATGGAGCTCCTAATTAAATTCGTTCCCGAGCCAATCTCCTCAGTCTCTATTGACTCGGGGCTCTTTATTATTTGTATTTTTCTTATGAACCGTATTCATCTAATTATGGACGAATCAGTATTGATGCTTTATCACACTGCCTTTTATGATATGATGTGATTGATAGACCATACATATTGGAATCATATATCATGGAGATTCTCCTTCTCTCTTTCTCTCGCCCTTCCAGTTACCCACATCCCTCTATTTTTCTTTCCAACCTATAAATGGATTTTTCCTTTATGGAAAAAAAAAAAAAGATTTCAGTTGCTACAACTATATGATCGATACATCATATGGCGACTGCTTCCTTGGATCTCGATAATACAAAGCAATGAGTTGGTTACTAGTTCTTATAGTTATTAGTTAGGGGCTGGTCTGTTTTTTGAATCCCAACTTTAAATAAAAAACCAACGAGTCACACACTAAGCATAGCAGTTCCACCAAAAGGTCAATCGAATTTTTATTCAACCTTATAGAATTAGAATTGCTCATTTTTCATTTTTTTTTTTTATTGAAGTGAAAAGGAATAGTTTGTAGTTTTTGTTCTATCACTGAATAGAATGGCAAGCAAAGGAAGGGTCCATTATTGCTCGTCTACAAATATCCAAATTTTGATGCCCAATGCCCCATAGGCAGTTCGAACTGTATAGGAACAATGATCAATTTTAGCTCGAATGGTTTGGAGGGGAACCCTACCTTCTCTGATCCATTCGACACGTGCAATTTCTTTTCCGTCGATACGCCCTGCAATTTCCACTTGAATTCCTTTTGTGTCTGCTTGTTCAGTTAATTCAATAGCTTTTTTCATTGCCTTTCGAAACGAAACCCTATTCTTTAATTGTAGAGCTATATATTCTGCAAGAATATTAGGTTGTCCATAAGGTTTTGCAACTCTTGTAATAGCAATGTTAAGTCTCCGATTCACAGAATGAAGCCCCTTTTGTACATTGATCTGCAATTCTTCGATTCCTCGTGTTTGGCCTTCTATTAACAAATTTGGGAATCCAATATAGATTATGACCTGGATCAAGTCCATTTTTTTTTGAATCTCTATATGTGCAATTCCAATTCCTTCGAAACTTGAAGATACTCTTATATTTTTTTGTACATATATCTTGATACAATCCCGTATTTTTTCATCTTCCTGGAGACCTATGTAATAACTTTTTGGTTGTGCGAACCAAAGGGAACGATGACTTTGGTTTTCGCCAAGGCGGAAACCAAGTGGATTTATTTTTTGACCCATCTTTTTTTTTCTCTCTCTCTCTCCTTCTCTATATATCTTTCTATTATAGGATCTCTCCATACATTTTTTGTTTCTAAAAATATATCCTGATCTGTTTTCTTTTTAGAGCTATCCTTCAATACAATAATTATATGACAGGCGGGTCTTTCTATCGGATAACTACGTCCTCTAGCCCTGGGTTTTAACTTTTTCACGATAGTACCCCCATTGACTTCGGCTTTACTAATGACTGAATCAGCTTCGTTGAAACTTTTATTGTGACTAGCATTTGCTGCTGCAGAATAAACCAGTTTAAAAATGGGATAAAATGCTCGATAAGGCATGAGTTCCAGTAACATAAGTGTTTTCTCGTAGGAATGCCCACGAATCTGATCAATGACTCTTCGTGCTTTGTGAGCAGACATACATATACGTTGAGCTAAAGCTTGTACTTGTGTACTCGAGCTCCTCTTCATCTTCTGCTTTTTCAAGGTCTTCTTCCACTTTCTCCACTTTGACATAAGATAAGGTTCGCCTCCCGCCAATGAACGATGAGCACCTATTTCACTTTATTTTATTAACGGAGAGATCTAGTATCGTTTCTCGCGTGTCCCTGGAAAGTAAGAGTAGGTGCAAATTCTCCTAATTTTTGACCCACCATACGATCCGTTATATAAATAGGTAAATGCGCCTTTCCATTATGAATGGCAATTGTATTGCCGATCATTGTGGGTATAATGGTAGATGCCCGGGACCAAGTTACTATTATCTCTTTTTCCTCTCTCATGTTAAGCTTCTTTATTTTTTCCAATAAATGATTAGCTACAAAAGGATTTTTTTTTAGTGAACGTGTCACGGCCTATTATTCCCCCCCCTTTTTTTTTGAAAAGACGAGTAAAAAACAATATTTATTTGATTTTGAATATTCCTATTTACGGCGACGAATAATAAAACTATTACTATATTTATTCCTTTTCCTACTTCTTCTTCCAAGCGCAGGATAACCCCAAGGGGTTGTGGGTTTTTTTCTACCAATCGGGGCCCTCCCTTCACCACCCCCGTGGGGATGGTCTACAGGGTTCATAACTACCCCTCTTACTACAGGACGCCTACCTAGCCAACACTTAGATCCGGCTCTACCCAAACTTTTCTGGTTCGCCCCAACATTACCCACTTGTCCGACTGTTGCTGAGCAGTTTTTGGATATCAAACGGACCTCCCCAGATGGAAATCTTAATGTGACCGATTTACCCTCTTTTGCAATCAGTTTCGCTACAGCACCTGCTGCTCTAGTTAATTGTCCACCCTTTCCAAGCGTGATTTCTATGTTATGTACGGCCGTGCCTAAGGGCATATGGGTTGAAGTAGATTTTTCTTTTTGATCAATAAAAACCCCTTCCCAAACCGTACAAGCTTCTTCCAAAGCATACGGCTTTCCGGATGTATATATATATATTATATGATGATATCTAGACAGATGGATTTTATATGAATCGTGTGATGAAGTACCACATGAGTGGATATATAGGAATACAAATCTGCCAAATCACTCATGTTATGATCTTATACATCCTAGGTCTCTCCGTTTCGTCATCTGGCTTCTGTTCTTCATGTAGCATTCAGACCGAATGACTCTATGAAATTACGTCGCTACTTCCACATATTACGGGTAACGTAGGAGACATCTCTATTTTTCCCCGGGGGGATTTTTAGAATTACCACCACTTAGCTTTCAATTCACCTCTGACCATCAAATGAAATGTGAATAACCCATCCTCTTCTCTTTGAAACAAGGGTCGCTTCCGCTTCTGTCCGTGCTTCAAACAATTTTGTCTTCTCCATATTACCATATCTTGAGTGTCAATAATTTTATATGAGGAACTACTGAACTCAATCACTTGCTGCCGTTACTCTTCAGTTTTCTGTTGAGGTCTATCCCGTAGAGGTACTCAAATTGGATCAGTGATCAATTTCTAGGTTTCGTCGTAAACCTAATTGGTTACTTCCAATTACGTAAATCCATAGTTCAAACCGCACTCAAAGGTAGGGCATTTCCCATTGATATAGGAACTTCTGTACCGGAAACAATGGTATCTCCAATTATAGCCCCTCTGGGATGTAAAATATATCTTTTCTCACCATCTCCATAGTGTATGAGACAAATGTATGCATTTCGATTAGGGTCATATTCTATGGTTACGATCCTAGCAGATATGTCTTTTTCATTCCGTCGAAAATCGATTTTACGGTATAGACGCTTATGGCCTCCTCCTCTATGCCCTGCGGTAATGATTCCCCTGGAATTACGACCTTTACCACAGCGATGCTGTCCATAGATCAAATTATTTCGCGGATTGGATTTCACTTGACTGTCTACGGATCCTTTGCGTATGCTCGGGGTAGAAGTTTTGTATAAATGTATCGCCGTGTTATTTAGTATTTTTTTTCTTTTTTTTTTTACTTAAATTCTTTTCTCTTCTCTATAAGAGGTAAAATAGAATAACCCGGTTGAAGCGTAATGATCATACGTCTGTAATGCATTGTATGTCCCATAATGGGTCCCATTCTTCTACCCTTTCCCGGGAGTTGATGACTATTTATAGCTATTACTTTGACGCCAAAGAAGAGTTCGACCCAATGCTTTATTTCTGTCCTAGTTGATCCTGATTCGACATTAGAAGTATATTGATTGTTCCCCAATAACCGAATACTTTTTTCTGTAAAGACTACATATTTGATTCCATCCATAAATCTACTTTCTTCCCCACGAGTTCCAGTATCGATAAGAATTCTAGTTCTTACTCTTCATATGTTATGGTTGGTATGAATATACCATACCAATTCGTTATGTATGGATGATGAGATTCCATTGATACGGAGCCAGTGGAACTAGCCTTATTGAATGTCCCCGTTGGCCTGCATCCAGCAGGAATTGAACCTACGAATTCGCCAATTATGAGTTGGGCGCTTTAACCATTCAGCCATGGATGCTTCACTGGGGTCATTGTACATCGCGAGTGACCCAAATTCAATTCACTTAGATTCTTTTGGATTCTTTAGGAGGAATCAATGAAATGAGAGGACATCAATTCAAATCCTGGATCTTCGAATTGAGAGAAATCAAGAATTCTCGCGATTTCTTGGATTCATGGATCCAACCCGATTCGGTGAAATCTTTCACTTCCTTTTTTTTCCACCAAGAGCGCTTTATGAAACTTTTTGATTCCCGAATTTGGAGTGTCCTAATTTCACGTGATTCACAGGGTTCAATTCGTCGACATTGCACGATCAAAGGTGTAGTACTGCTTGTACTTGTAGTAGCGGTCCTTATATACAATCGAAATAGGGTCGAAAGAAAAAATATCTATTTGATGGGGCTTCTTCCTAAACCTCTGCGCTCCATTGGACCCCCCAATTATACATTGAAAGAATCCTTTTGGTCTTCCAATCTCAATAGGTTGATTGTTTCGCTCCTGTATCTTCCAAAAGGGAAAAAGATCTATGAGAGTTGTTTCATGGATCCGAAAGAAAGTACTTGGGTTCTTCCAATAACTAAAAAGTGTATCATGTCTGAATCTAACTGGGGTTCGCGGCGATGGAGGAATGTGATCGTAAAAAAGAGGAATTCCAGCTGTAAGATATCGAATGAAATTGCAGCTGGAATTGAGATCTCATTCAAAGAGAAAGATATAAAATATCTGGAGTTTTTTTTTGTATCCTATACGAATGATCCGATCCGCAAGGACCATGATTGGAAATTCTTTGACCGCCTTTCTCCGAGTAAGAAGCGAAACATAATCAACTTGAATTCGGGACAGCTATTCGAAATTTTAGTGAAACATTTGATTTGTTATCTCATGTCTGCTTTTCGTGAAAAAAGACCAATTGATGGGGGGGGTTTCTTCAAACAACAAGGAGCTGAAGCGACTATTCAATCAAACGAGATTGAACATGTTTCCCATCTCCTCTCGAGAAACAAGGGGGGTATTTTTTTGCAAAATTGCGCTCAATTTCATATGTGGCAATTCCGCCAAGATCTCTTCGTTATTGGGGGGAAGAATCGGCACAAATCGGATTTTTTGAGGAACGTCTCGAGAGAGAATTTGATTTGGTTAGACAATGCGTGGTTGGTAAACAGGAATCGGGTTTTTAGCAAGGTACGGAATGTATCGTCAAATATTCAATATGATTCCATAAGATCCATTTTCTTTCAAGTAACGGATTCTAGCCAATCGAAAGGATTTTCTGATCAATCCATAGATCCTTTCAATTCCATTAGTAATGAGGGTTCGGAATATCACACATTGATCAATCAAACAGAGATTCAGCAACTAAAAGAAAGATCAATTCTTTTAGATACTTCCTTTCTTCAAACGGAACGAACAGAGATAAAATCAGATCGATTCTCAAAATACCTTTCCGGATATTCCTCAATGGCTCGGCTATTCCCGGAACGTGAGAAGCAGATGAATAATCATCTGCTTCCAGAAGAAATAGAAGAATTTCTTGGGAATCCTACAAGATCAATTCGTTCTTTTTTCTCTGATAGATGGTCAGAACTTCATCTGGGTTTGAATCCTACCGAGAGGTCGACTATAGATCAGAAATTGTTGAAGAAACAACAAGGTGTTTCTTTTGTCCCTTCGAGGCGATCGAAAAATAAAGAAATAGTTGATATATTCAAGATAATTACGTATTTACAAAATACCTCCTCAGTTCATTCGATTGCAGCAGATCCGGGATGGGATATGGTTCCGAAGGATGAACCGGATATGGACAGTTCCAATAAGATTTCATTCTTGAACGAAAATGCATTTTTTTATTTATTTCATCTATTCCATGATCGGAACAAAGGGGGATACAGGTTGCACCACGAGTTTGAATTAGAAGAGACATTTCAAGAAATGGCAGATCTATTCACTCTATCAATAACCGAGCCGGGTTTAGCCTATCATAATAAGGAATTTGGCTTGTCTATTGATTCCTACGGAAAATTATTGAATGAGGTATTCAACTCCGGGGATGAATCGAAAAAGAAATCTTTATTGGTTCTACCTTCTATTTTTGATGAAGAGAATGAATCTTTTTATCGAAAGATAAAAAAAAAATCGGTCCGGATCTCCTGCGGGAATGATTTGGAAGATCCAAATCCAAAAATAGCGGTATTTGCTCACAACAACATAATGGAGGCGATCCATCAATATAGATTGATCCGAAATCAGATTCAAATCCAATATAGTACCTATGGGTACATAAGAAATGTATTGAATCGATTCTTTTTAATGAATCGACCCGATTGCAACTTCGCATATGGAATTCAAAAGCATCCCATAGGAATTCAAAAGCACCCAATAGGAAATGATATTCTGAATCATCTAACTATAATAATAGATAAGATCAACCAACATTTATCCAATTTGAAAAAGATTAAGAAGAAGTGGTTCGATCCTCTTATTTCTCGAACCGAGAGATCCACGAATCTGGATCCTAATGTATATAGATACAAATGCTCCAATGGAAGCAAGAATTTCCAGGAATATTTGGAGCATTTCGTTTCTGAGCAGAAACACCGTTTTCAAGTAATGTTCGATCGATTACGTATTAATCAATATTCGATTGATTGGTCCGAGGTTATCGACAAACAAGATTTGTCCAAGTCACTTCGTTTCTTTTTGTCCAAGTCACTTCTCCTTTTGTCCAAGTTGCTTCTCTTTTTATCTAAGTCACTTCCTTTTTTCGTTGTGAGTTTCGGGAATATCTCCATTCATAGGGCCGAAATCCACATCTATGAATTGAAAGGTCTGAATGATCAACCCGGCAATCAGTTGTTAGAATCAATAGGTGTTCAAATCGTTTATTTGAATAAATTGAAACCCTTCTTATTGTATGATCATGATACTTCCCAAAGATCGAAATTTTTAATCAATACAGGAACAATATTACCTTTTTTGTTCAACAAGATACAAAAGTGCATGATTGACTCATTCCGTACTAGAAAAAATCGCAGGAAATCCTTTGAGAACACGGATTCCTATTTATCAATGATATCCCACGATCGAAACAATTGGTTGAATCCTCAGAAAAGTTCATTGATATCTTCTTTTTATAGAGCAAATAGACTTCAATTCTTGAATCATCCCCATCGCTTCTGGTTCTATTGTAACAAAGGATTCCATTTTTATGGGGAAAAGACCCGTATCCATAATTATGATTTTACGTATGCACAATTCCCCAATATCTTGTGCATTCGCAACAAAATATTTTCTTTGTGTTTCAGTAAAAAAAAACATGTTTTGGGAGAGAGAGAGACTATTTCACCAATTGAGTCACAGGTATCTGGCATATTCATACCTAACAATGTTCCACAAAGTGGTAACGAAACGTATAACTTGTACAAATCTTTCCATTTTTCAATTCGATCCGATCCATCCGTTCCTATTTACTCGATTGCAGACATTTCTGGAACACCTGTAATAGAGGAACAAATAGTCAATTTTGAAAGAACTTATTGTCAGCTTCTTTCAGATATGAATCTATCTGATTCAGAAGGGAAAAACTTGCATCACTATCTCCGTTTCAATTCAAACATGGGTTTGATTCACATTCCATGTTTTGAGAAATATGTGCCGTCCGGAAAGAGGAAAGAACTGAGTCTTTGTCTAAAGAAAAACGTTGAGAAGGGGGAAGTAGGTAGAACCCTTCAACGAGATAGTGCTTTTTCAAATCTCTCAAAATGGAATTTGTTCCAAACCTATATGCCATGGTTCCTTACTTGGACGGGGTGTAAATATCTTTATTTCACCTTAAAAAACAATATTTATTTGATATTGAATATTCCCTTTCAATATTCCCTAAGTGGCAGTCAAAATTTTGTGTCCGTTTTTCATGATATTATGCATGGATCAGATATATCATGGCCAATTCCTCAGAAAAAGTGGTGGTCGATTCTTCCACAACGGAATCTGATAAGTGAGAGTTCGAGTAAGTGTTTACAGAATCTTCTTCTGTCCGAAGAAATGATTCATCGAAATAATGAGTCACCCATTCCATTGATATGGACACATCTGAGATCACCAAATGCTTGGGAGTTCCTCTATTCAATTCTTTTCCTTCTTCTTGTTGCTGGATATCTCGTTCGTACACATCTTCTCTTTGTTTTCCGAGCCTCTAGTGAGTTACAGACAGAGTTAGAAAAGATCAAATCTTTGATGATTCCATCATACATGATTGAGTTGCGAAAACTTCTGGATAGGTATCCTACATCTGAACTGAATTCTTTCTGGTTAAAGAATCTCTTTCTAGTTGCTCTGGAACAATTAGGAGATTCTCTGGAAGAAATACGGGATTCTGCTTCTGGCGGCAACATGCTATTGGGTGGTGGTCCCGCTTATGGGGTCAAATCAATACGTTCTAAGAAGAAATATTTGAATATCAATCTCATCGATCTCATCAGTATCATACCAAATCCCATCAATCGAATCACTTTTTCGAGAAATACGAGACATCTAAGTCGTACAAGTAAAGAGATCTATTCATTGATAAGAAAAAGAAAAAACGTGAACGGTGATTGGATTGATGATAAAATAGAATCCTGGGTCGCGAACAGTGATTCGATTGATGATGAAGAAAGAGAATTCTTGGTTCAGTTCTCCACCTTAACGACGGAAAAAAGGATTGATCAAATTCTATTGAGTCTGACTCATAGTGATCGTTTATCAAAGAATGACTCTGGTTATCAAATGATTGAACAACCGGGATCCATTTACTTACGATACTTAGTTGACATTCATAAAAAGTATCTAATGAATTATGAGTTCAATAGATCCTGTTTAGCAGAAAGACGGATATTCCTTGCTCATTATCAGACAATCACTTATTCACAAACCTCGTGTGGGGCTAATAGTTCTCATTTCCCATCTCATGGAAAACCCTTTTCGCTCCGCTTAGCCCT